ATTTTCTTCCCCAATAACGGCCTCAATGTGGTAGCATCGTCCTTTGTAACGATCAAGACTGGTAAGTCCATCAGTCCACACAGTTGTCCAGGTACCAGTAGAAGATTCGGCGGCTACCGCAGCCCCTGCTTCTTCAGCGGGAACTCCGGGTTGAGGAGTTACTCGGAATGCTGCTAAGATATCAGTATCTTTGGTTTCGTAATCAGGAGTATAATAAGTCAATCTGTAATCTTTAACACCAGCTTTAAATCCAACACTTGCTTTAGTTTCTGTTTGTGGTGACATAAGTCCCTCCCTACAACTCATGAATTAAGAATTCTTACAACAACAAGGTCTACTCGATATAGATTAGGCGTGAATGAAAACTTTGACAAAAATCTTTCAAAAAATATTCAAATAATATTATCAATGAATTAAGTTCCTTATTAGACCATGCATTTGATTCATCAAATACATCATTATTGTATACTCTTTGATATATATGGCGCAACCCAATCTTTTTTTTTTCAAGTTCCTAATTGAATTCGGGCACTTTCTATTTTGAATCTAAAAATAAAAATACTAAGAAAAATTCCCCCTTGACAGTGATATGTGTTGTATATGTAAATCCTAGATGTGAAAATAGGGATAATTCATCCATGAAAGAGAAGGGGAATAAAACAAAAATAGACACTAACTAAACTATATATATAGATATATAGAAAAGAAAATAAGGAACAACAGTCAATGAGATCGTAATAATGAATCACGAGTTCGAATTTCATAGATTTCATCTAATCGAGTATAGATGGTATTTTGTATAATATAATGATAGAGAAATGAAACACACTTCACTTACTCACAATTCTTATTCATCTGATCTTTTGAAAAAAGAATAGATTGAACTTGAAAATTGACTCATTTAAATTTAATGAGTAAACGATTGAATTTTATTCGGTTGGGTGGTACCAACTAAATCGAGTGCTAATTCCCATTTAGTTCGTATTGAATTAATCAATCAAGCTGCTATCGGACATTTATTTCCAATTCGGTACTATGTAGCATACTCTTCCAATCAAAAAAATTTCGACATATTTCACTTTATTATATTATGAAAATCAATCCGAATCCTTCTGGTTCTACGGTTTCCACACTTGAAGAAAAAAACCTAGGGCGTATCGCTCAAATTATTGGCCCAGTACTGGATGTTGTTTTCCCCCGGGGCAAGATGCCTAATATTTATAACGCTTTGGTAGTTAAAGGTCGAGATACCGCCGGTCAGCAAATTAATGTGACTTGTGAGGTACAACAATTATTAGGAAATAATCGAGTTAGAGCTGTAGCTATGAGTGCTACAGATGGTCTGACGAGAGGAATGGAAGTGATTGATACAGGAGCTGCTCTAAGTGTTCCAGTCGGCGGAGCTACTCTCGGGCGAATTTTCAATGTTCTTGGAGAACCTGTTGATAATTTAGGTCCTGTAGATACTCGTACAACATCGCCTATTCATAGATCTGCGCCTGCTTTTATACAGTTAGATACGAAATTATCAATCTTTGAAACAGGGATTAAAGTGGTGGATCTTTTAGCTCCGTATCGCCGTGGAGGAAAAATTGGACTATTTGGGGGAGCCGGCGTGGGTAAAACAGTACTTATCATGGAATTGATCAACAACATTGCCAAAGCTCATGGAGGCGTATCCGTATTTGGTGGAGTAGGTGAACGTACTCGTGAAGGAAATGATCTCTACATGGAAATGAAAGAATCTGGGGTAATTAATGAAAAAAATATTGCAGAATCAAAAGTAGCTCTAGTCTATGGTCAAATGAATGAACCGCCAGGAGCTCGTATGAGAGTAGGTTTGACTGCACTAACCATGGCAGAATATTTCCGGGATATTAATGAACAAGACGTGCTTTTATTCATCGACAATATCTTTCGTTTCGTTCAAGCGGGATCAGAAGTATCTGCCTTATTAGGGAGAATGCCTTCTGCAGTGGGTTATCAACCCACCCTTAGTACCGAAATGGGTTCTTTACAAGAAAGAATTACTTCCACCAAAGAAGGGTCTATAACTTCGATCCAAGCAGTTTATGTACCTGCAGATGATTTGACCGACCCTGCTCCTGCCACGACATTTGCACATTTAGATGCTACTACCGTACTATCAAGAGGATTAGCTGCCAAAGGTATTTATCCAGCAGTCGATCCTTTAGATTCAACGTCAACTATGTTACAACCTCGGATCGTTGGCGAGGAACATTATGAAACTGCGCAAAGAGTTAAGGAAACTTTACAACGTTACAAAGAACTTCAGGACATTATAGCTATCCTGGGGTTGGACGAATTATCCGAAGAAGATCGTTTAACTGTAGCAAGAGCACGCAAAATTGAACGCTTCTTATCACAACCCTTCTTCGTGGCAGAAGTCTTTACCGGTTCTCCAGGGAAATATGTTGGTCTCGCCGAAACAATTAGGGGGTTTCAATTGATCCTTTCTGGAGAATTAGACAGTCTTCCCGAGCAGGCCTTTTATTTGGTAGGTAACATCGACGAAGCTACCGCGAAAGCTATGAACTTAGAAGGGGAGAGCAAATTGAAGAAATGACCTTAAATCTTTGTGTACTGACCCCTAATCGAATGATTTTGGATTCAGAAGTGAAAGAAATCATTTTATCTACTAATAGTGGACAAATTGGCGTATTACCAAACCACGCCCCTATTGCCACAGCGGTAGATATAGGTCTTTTGAGAATACGTCTCAACGACCAATGGTTAACGGTAGCCTTGATGGGTGGTTTCGCTAGAATAAGTAATAATGAGATCACCATTTTAGGAAATGATGCGGAGATGAGTACTGACATTGATCCGCAAGAAGCTCAACAAGCTCTTGAAATAGCCGAAGCTAACTTGAGTAGAGCTCAGGGAAAGAGACAAGCAATTGAGGCGAATCTAGCTCTCAGACGAGCTAGGACACGAGTAGAGGCTGTTAATGTTATTTCCTACTAGTAAAAAAAAACACACATAAAAATAAGAAAAATAAGTTCTTTAGAGGTTCTTTATTATACACCACATTTTGATTCCGCCAATTGAATACAATCAATTCTAGATGATACAACAAAAAAAAGAAGATGGCTAGAAAAACTTATTAGATACCATCAACTCTGGTATCTAATAAGTTCTACCTACTATTGGATTTGAACCAATGACTTCCGCCGTATGAAAGCAATACTCTAACCACTGAGTTAAGTAGGTTATTCATCATCACAAAAAAAAGATCTATCGCCTGGGGGATTATAGGTAGAATATTATTTCTAGGCAATACCAATCCATTAACAGTAAGCGGATTAAAGAACTCTCATGTGGGATCCGATCTTGACAAGAAATTCTCTATATGTTAAGATGTCTATGACAAGGGCTATAGCTCAGTTAGGTAGAGCACCTCGTTTACACGTGCGCCAATGCTTTTCAAAGGGGCCCATTATGCAATGAACATAATTGATCTTATTGAGAAATCGATGTCTTACTCCATAGATTCGAAGGAACAAGAGAACAATAGCCTGACAAATATTTGATTTGGTCCGATTCGAGTGCGAATTCAGGTGCCAAATGGAATAGAACCTGCCATTGATTTGCTAATTGATAAGGTAAATACCAGCCCATTCAATGCTAGGCATAATGAGTATAAGGGACTCAAAAGAACCTCTTTTTATCCTATGAACTTTAAGGTGTATGAAGTCTCATATTTGACTCTTGTAGCGGAGCGATAGAGATTCCATTTAACTTAGGTTAATCTAGGCCGGAGGCAGACCTAAGTCAAGGTAACCCCTCTTTGAAACACTTTGGTATTGTTCCTAGATCAGAATACAAATCATGAATCACAGAGCACATGGAGCCATCTTATTATCTTCCTGTAAAAAATAAAAAATATGGTGGACTAACTGATCTTTATATCAATCAGTTGATGAAAGAGCCCAATGCAAGAAAATGCATGTTGGGTCTTTGAAACAGTTCGAATCATTTCGATAATAATTAGTTTGATCTGTTTTACCGAGAAGGTCTACGGTTCGAGTCCGTATAGCCCTAACACATTCCACTTTTTTTCGTTTTGATTGAAAAAAAGTGGAAATAAATTCAGAATTAAATTAATTCATTTTATATTTGTATTTTTATAATATAAAATGAACTAGAAAAATATAGTTATACTAATACGATTTCTTACGCTATAATTAGTCTTATTTATTAGTATTCTAATTATATTATTTTTTTGTATTTAATTGAATTGAATTACTTTTTAAAAAGAGAAACCGAGATAAGGTAAGAGAGTTTTCTTTGGGTAAGAGCATCCTATATCTATACCATATCTAAATGGAATCAAAAAAAAAATGGTAAGTGGGGTTCCATCACCATGGCAAACAAACTCTAAACTATGTAGTTTTATTTGATCAAAAAAAATTCCCTTTTCCTTTAAGAAGTTCTGGATGAATTTACAATTGAAATTCAAATTGAATAATTCAGCCTATTCCACATTAATAGGAGTCCATTTATGTTTCTGCTTCACGAATATGATATTTTCTGGGCATTTCTAATAATATCGGGTGCTATTCCTATTTTGGCATTTGTAATTTCCGGAGTTTTAGCCCCAATTAGTGAAGGACCAGAGAAGTTCTCTAGTTATGAATCAGGTATAGAACCCATGGGAGACGCTTGGTTACAATTCCGAATCCGCTATTACATGTTTGCTCTAGTTTTTGTTGTTTTTGATGTTGAAACGGTCTTTCTTTATCCATGGGCGATGAGTTTTGATGTATTGGGTGTATCCGTATTTATAGAAGCTTTTATTTTCGTGCTTATCCCAATTGTTGGTTCAGTTTATGCATGGCGAAAAGGAGCATTAGAATGGTCTTAACTAAATATTCAGACAACAAAAAAAAGAAAAAGGAAGGAAAAGGTTATATTGAGACAGTTATGAATTTGATTGATTTTCCGTTACTTGACCAAACAACCCCGAATTCAGTTAT